TTGCATAGCCTTTCCTATTTTTAATACCCGCTTGAAACATCAATTGTTTTTTGATTCATCAATCAGATAGATTTTATTTTTGAAAGACCTCTTAAAAAAACAAGTAACCCCCTTTCTCGCTACCGACGGATCTATATATATATTACTCTCATTCCATCACCTAATTTTATTCCAGAATTCCTTTGTAAAATTTAAAAAACTTTTTACAAAAATTAGATTCTTCTAATTTATATGTCTATTAAACTAATTCAGCCTCGTATACTTTATAGTTTACTTTTTATCGCACACATTTTACATTGTCGGAACAGAAGTATTGTTTCCTTTATTATGGACTAAAAATAGTTAAAACGTCTCTTATCTTGTAACTTGTAATAAACTCTTTTCTGTAAAGAAAAAAGCTATTTATTCCTAACTTATACTAGTTTAGTTAATTTATATGAACAAAAAGATTTAATCGGCAATATCGACAGATTACCGTGTAGTCCAAAGAGATATGAAAATAAAAAAAAACTTCGCTGTTCAAATTTTTTATTTTAATATCAGAATAGTGGATATAGGTCGGATTCAAGGGGTTAGGTCCACTTACTTTTGTTGATTTATAATTGATTGCTATAATAAAAAATTAGGAATATTTTGAGATTCAAGTACACAACCTATTATTTTTCATGATAAACTTAATACTATTAAGTATTAATATATTACATATAACAAACATAATAACAACTGTTGAACCCTTCTTGTTACTAGAATTTTAATTAATTCTAATTAATATAAATCTAGTTTAAGTAAAATAATAAATTTATTTATCCCTTCAAATATGAATGCTACCGTAGGAATTTTATGAAAAACCAAAGCCCCTTATCGGATTTGAACCGATGACTTACGCCTTACCATGGCGTTACTCTACCACTGAGTTAAAAGGGCATGCTTGAATATATTTTTCAATAGACCACTATGTATTTAGTGTCTATACATATTATATATAGATCTTATACGTTGTTGTAATATCTTTTTCTCTTTTAAACGTACAGTGGTTCATTCAGAGACTCTAAATTATAGTTATATAATTGAGTTTAGTTTTAGTTATTAGGGTATACTCCTTAGTATAAGTAAAAAGGTTTTTTTAATTTCATAAATATCAATGCAAGGTAATTTTTTCAAGCCGGATCCTAATTCCCATCATAACAAAATAAATTTGATTAATATATGTACTATTAATTCAACCTAAATTTAAAACTAAATATAAAAAATTTCCTCGAATGATTAATAAAGTGATTATGCTTGTTCTCCAAATTCGTATAGAAAAAATTATATATAATTTTGACGAATCTAAAGATCTTTCAGATTGATTCATATGATTTCATTATATTGACAATTTCAAAAAACTGATCATACTATGATCATAGTATGATGGCGGTTGTGAAAGTATGCCCCCATCGTCTAGCGGTTCAGGACATCTCTCTTTCAAGGAGGCAGCGGGGATTCGACTTCCCCTGGGGGTAGGGTACTACGAAAGGAAGTTGATCGTGGATTATCACTAAGCCTGGATTTACTTTTACCGGGTCGATGCCCGAGTGGTTAATGGGGACGGACTGTAAATTCGTTGGCAATATGTCTACGCTGGTTCAAATCCAGCTCGGCCCAATAATTCACGGATCCACCATGAAATAATAGAACCTATGTGTTGGTCTTCAAAAACGCGCGATCTCAATAGAAAAAATCTAAAATTTTTAGATTCGGATCGTGCTATATTTTATCTTTACCAATATCACTATTTTTTTTTCTGACAAGTTTTGTTCTTGATAATGAGAAAGACTCATATCTTAAGATCCTTAAGTCTAAGGAAAAGAGGAAAAAAAAAAAACTTTTTCTTTGAAAGATAAACGATCCTATTTATTTCGAAATAATGAACAGATTCCTAATAATCCAAGCTGTTCGTGCTAAATAACATATTCAAAGTTTTTTCGTAAAATCATACGAATATGTGTATTGTACACTTTATTCTCGTATTTCTTTGGGATTGTAGTTCAATTGGTCAGAGCACCGCCCTGTCAAGGCGGAAGCTACGGGTTCGAGCCCCGTCAGTCCCGATGGAGCCAAATCCACTCCACTTAAAAATACAGCAATGAATCCTTTCTTTTTTGTGTGAAAGGGGATACAAATAGTATAATTTCATTCGAAACAAGACTTAATTCTTTTATTTTTTTTCTATTGATTGTTTACAATCAATGGTAGGGCGCTTTGATGATACTTCAAAAAATTATTGTACAAGGAAAACACTTATTTATAGAAAAGAAAGAATGAAAACTTTAAATAAAAATAAAGTTAAAGGTGTTTTTGATTTTATCAGGAATTTACGTTAGAATTTAGTTGGAATTCGGTATGGTATGGATAAAAGATCCTTCCGTGTTTATGCTATTCAATTCTTGACGATGAATCCATTTGTCAGATATTATTATTCAATAATATTGATCCAATTCAATTACATCGAGTGTATATTCATCTGATTGAATTAACAGCCAACAGCCAAAAGATTTATCATCTCTATGGGATTAAATCCTGAGTTATTGCGAATTAAAAAAAAAATTATGGAAGTAAATATTCTCGCATTTATTGCTACTGCACTGTTCATTCTAGTCCCTACTGCTTTTTTACTTATAATATACGTAAAAACAGTAAGTCAAAGTGATTTAGTTTAATTAAAACTTAAACTTGTTACTTTTTAGTTCTTATCAATGATTGTAGCGAAAAAATAAAAAAAGGGTACAAGTTTCGTGGTTTAATTATGGACCTATACCCGTCAGTATTCTATGAAAGCATCAATCTCTGAGATACTAGATAGTATGGTAGAACGTTTTTTTACCATATTATCTAGTATTGTACTATAACAAGTTAGGTGTATGAAGATACAGGTTAGTTTAATATCTATCAACACTATTATCTTTATATATATAATTTATGTTTGAGTTGATTAAAATAATTCTGAAATAATCCTAAATAAAATTTTTACTCTTCCGATTCTATTTCTTATTTTTTTTTATTAATTCTGATATCCATTGAAAGAACGATTGAAATCAATGAAGGAATAAAAGTATAATTTAAAATAAAGTATTTGTAGAACAGGAGGGTCTAAAAAAAAGGAATCCTGTTTTATTACGAAACTTAATTATTTGTACTTCTAGAGTCCACTTCTTCCCCATACTACGAGTGAAAGGGAAAATGTAAAGACTACCATTAAAGCAGCCCAAGCGAGACTTACTATATCCATATGAGTTGTGTCCTCGATCTCTTAAAATTAATTATTGTTCACTAATAATAGTAGAATTTCTATCGCATAGTCAAAGGGGAGGTTGATCAAACACTATTGATGAAAGAATCCAAATACAATTAAAACAGTTCTTATAATTAAGAAATTTCTAGTAAAACAGTAAGCACAAGCAAACTAAGCATAAACTGCCATTGAAGGAGTAGAAGTAACAAAGGAATGTTAAGAATATGTCATAATAAGACTCATTCTTTACTTTTGTGTCTTTTCATTAAGTAAAAAGACTATATTATAGAATTAATATAGATAATTATATATGGAATATCGCTGTTTTATTTCTTTTTGATTTAAGTCTTACCATCTTCGATTTTCCCTATAAACCATTAAAATACGTATTATTCTGTTCTTGACTAGAGGTTAAAGTATAAATTTATAAGTAATTTATACTAAATAAAAACTAACTAAATAAAAACTAAATTGATTGCATGCCAGAGTACTTATAAAGTTTCATTAGTCTGTATACAAAGTATCTTCCACTCTTTGCACAACTACCAATTTAATTTTTACTATCCAATCTACGACTCAGCCGGTAAATACTACATTAGTAGTCTAATGGGCTATCATACAACGTTTTTTTTTTCACTACTCTAATCTTAAACTTTAATTGAAGGCATTTTATAGACCAGAACTCCCCAGATACTTAGAATCAAGGAAGTATCCAGAGTTTTTTCCTACACTTGCTGCGGAACATAGCAAATTATCAAAACCGAATAAGGTATTTGGATTCTTTTGGTTATCAGGCGACACCCGGATTTGAACTGGGGAAAAAGGATTTGCAGTCCCCCGCCTTACCGCTCGGCCATGCCGCCAAAACGATCTAAAATAGATGCCAAAATTTCTACTTGTGCTTTTTTATTGTATTTTGGATCCTTTTTTCTTTAATTCCTTTCTTAAAAAAAATTAAATTATTAATTTATCTTCAAAAAAAAAAGTTTTCGGTTACAAAACCAAAAAATTATCACAAATTTGAACCGTTAACTATTGATTGTAAATTCATGAACAATTTTTAGATTTCCATATAAAACTGAGTTTTCGTAAGGATTACTTAATCATATAAGTAATGATAGGGAGTTAAAGAAAGACGTATGAATTTCAATTATAAGAGCTATTATAGGTATATGTAAACCCCATAATTGACATTATTGCCCAAATATTATCTGATCAAGTATCTTATCGGGATCCCATGTTTATATGGAATTTTCACTAAATTGTCATACTTCACTTTTTACAATTTTTCTTGAATAGATTGAATAAAGAGAAATGTTTATAAAACATGGCCGTTGCTATTCCTAATATGTAATATAATAAAAAAAGGGCATTAAAAAAGAGGAGCATATATGCTGTAATAATCCCTGTGCATTCTTAATAAAAAGAACCCCCCCCACCCTTTTTTTTTAGTACTTATTCCTGGATAATAATTGTTAAAAAAATCTATAATTTTTTTTATACGACTATTTTGTCTTTATCTCATAGAACGGATCAAATGGTGAATAGAGTTGCATTTAAAGTATTCGATTGAATTGGAGTACGGAATATCATAATAATGGTAGAAATTCACTAATTTTTTTTTTTATACAAAGCACCCTAAATCTCAGTGGAATGATCCCTTTCTGTTTGTATTTGGTGCAAATTACGATACGTAAAATTTCATGTGATTTAGTAAACAAAAAATAAATATCTTCATTGCTATATTGATCCAGATTATTTGATGAAGAATGAGAAAAAAATGGGGGGGGGGGGTTAAAAAATGCTTGGGAGTGGAAATGAAAAAATGTCTACAATACCGGGATTTAATCAGATACAATTTGAAGGGTTCTCTAGGTTTATTAATTGGGGCTTAAGAGAAGAATTTTATAAGTTTCCAAAAATTGAAGATACAGATCAAGAACTTGAATTTCAATTATTTGTGGAAACCTATCAATTGGTAGAACCCTTAATAACGGAAAAAGACGCTCTATATGAATCACTCACATATTCTTCTGAATTATATGTATCCGCGGGATTAATTTGGAAAACCTGTAGGGATATACAAGAACAAACTATTTTTATTGGAAACATTCCTTTAATGAATTCTCTGGGTACTTCTATAATAAATGGAATATACAGAATTGTGATCAATCAAATATTGCAAAGCCCTGGTATCTATTACCGGTCAGAATTGGACCATAATGGAATTTCGGTCTATACCGGCACCATAATATCAGATTGGGGGGGAAGATTAGAATTAGAGATTGATAGAAAAGCAAGGATATGGGCTCGTGTGAGTAGGAAACAGAAAATATCTATTCTAGTTCTATCATCAGCTATGGGCTCGAGTCTAAGAGAAACTCTCGAGAATGTTTTTTACCCTGAAATTTTCTTGTATTTTTTGAATGATAAGGAGAAAAAAAATTTTAAGTCAAAGGAAAATGCCATTTTAGAATTTTATCAACAATTTGCTTGTATAGGGGGAGATCCAGTATTTTCCGAATCCTTATGCAAGGAATTACAAAAGAAATTTTTTCAACAAAGATGTGAATTAGGAAGAATAGGTCGGCGAAATATGAATCGTAGACTGAATCTTGATATACCTCCGAAGAATACATTTTTGTTACCGCGAGATATATTGGCAGCCACGGATCATTTGATTGGAATGAAGTTTGGAATGGGTATACTTGATGATATGAATCATTTGAAAAATAAACGTATTCGTTCTGTAGCGGATCTCTTACAAGATCAATTCGGATTGGCCCTAGTTCGTTTAGAAAATATGGTTAGAGGAACTATGTGTGGAGCAATTAGACATAAATTGATACCGATTCCTCAGAATTTAGTAACTTCAACTACATTAACAAGTACTTATGAATCTTTTTTCGGATTACATCCATTATCTCAAGTTTTGGATCGAACTAATCCATTGACACAAATAGTTCATGGGAGAAAGGTGAGTTTTCTGGGTCCTGGAGGATTAACTGGACGAACTGCGAGTTTCCGGATACGGGATATCCATCCTAGTCACTATGGCCGCATTTGCCCTATTGATACGTCCGAAGGAATCAATGTTGGACTTATAGGATCCTTAGCAATTCATGCGAGGATTGGTCATTGGGGGGCTCTACAAAGCCCCTTTTATGAAATCTCTGAGAGATCAAAAAAAGTACGAATACTTTACTTATCACCAAATAAAGATGAATACTATATGGTATCAACAGGAAATTCTTTAGCACTGAATAGAGGTAGTCAAGAAGAACAGATTGTTCCGGCGCGATACCGTCAAGAATTCCTCACTATTGAGTGGGAGCAAGTGCATTTTCGAAGTATTTTTACACTCCAATATTTTTCTCTTGGAGCTTCTCTAATTCCCTTTATCGAGCACAATGATGCGAATCGTGCGCTAATGAGTTCTAATATGCAACGTCAAGCAGTTCCGCTTTCTCGATCGGAAAAGTGCATTGTTGGAACTGGATTAGAAGGCCAAGTGGCTCTCGATTCCGGGGTTCCCGCTATATCCGAAAATGAAGGAAAGATCCTGTATACCGATACTGACAAGATTATTTTGTCGGGAAATAGGAATACATTAAGTATTCCATTAGTTACATATCAACGTTCCAACAAAAATACTTGTATGCATCAAAAACCCCAAATTGTGCGAGGTAAATGTATTAAAAGGGGACATATTTTAGCAGATGGTGCTGCTACAATTGGCGGCGAACTCGCTTTGGGAAAAAATCTATTAGTAGCTTATATGCCGTGGGAAGGTTACAATTCTGAGGATGCAGTACTCATTAACGAGCGTCTAGTATATGAGGAAATTTATACTTCTTTTCACATACGGCAATACGAAATTCGAACTCATGTGACAAGCCAAGGGCCTGAAAGAATCACTAATGAAATACCGCATCTCGAGGCGCATTTACTCCGAAATTTAGACAAAAACGGGATTGTGATGTTGGGGTCTTGGGTGGAGACGGGCGATATTTTAGTAGGTAAATTAACCCCTCAGATGGCGAAAGAATCATCGTATGCTCCAGAAGATAGATTATTACGAGCCATACTTGGTATTCAGCTATCCACTTCAAAAGAAACTTCTCTAAAACTACCTGTAGGTGGTATAGGTCGAGTTATTGATGTTAGATGGATCCAGAAAAGGAGGGGTTCTAGTTATAATCCAGAAACAATTCGTGTATATATTTCACAAAAACGTGAAATAAAAGTAGGTGATAAAGTAGCTGGACGGCATGGAAATAAGGGTATAGTTTCCAAAATTTTTACTAGACAAGATATGCCTTATTTGCAAGATGGAAGATCTGTTGATATGGTCTTCAATCCATTAGGAGTACCTTCACGAATGAATGTAGGACAGATCTTTGAATGTTCGCTAGGGTTAGCGGGGGGATTGCTAGATAGACATTATCGAATAGCACCTTTTGATGAGAGATATGAACAAGAGGCTTCGAGAAAACTAGTCTTTTCTGAATTATATGAAGCCAGTAAACAAACAGCAAATCCATGGGTATTTGAACCCGAGTATCCGGGAAAAAGCATAATTTTTGATGGAAGAACAGGGGATCCTTTTGAGCAACCTGTTATAATAGGAAAGCCTTATATTTTGAAATTAATTCATCAAGTTGAGGATAAAATACACGGGCGTTGCGGTGGACATTATGCACTTGTTACACAACAACCCCTTCGAGGAAGGGCCAAGCAAGGGGGACAGCGGGTAGGAGAAATGGAAGTTTGGGCCTTAGAGGGATTTGGTGTGGCTCATATTTTACAAGAGATGCTTACTTATAAATCCGATCATATTAGAGCTCGGCAAGAAGTACTTGGTACTACGATTATTGGGGGCCCAATACTTAAACCTGAGGATGCTCCCGAATCTTTTCGATTGCTTGTTCGAGAACTACGATCTTTGGCTCTGGAATTGAATCATTTCCTTGTATCTGAGAAGAACTTCCAGATTAATAGGAAGGACGTTTAATCGAAATGAATCCTAATTTTTATTATATGATCGATTGGTATAAACATCAACAACTTCAAATTGGATCAGTTTCTCCTCAACAAATAAATGCTTGGGCCAAAAAAATACTACCTAATGGAGAAATTGTTGGAGAGGTGACAAAACCCTACACTTTTCATTACAAAACCAATAAACCCGAAAAAGATGGATTATTTTGTGAAAGAATTTTTGGGCCTACAAAAAGCGGAATTTGTGCTTGTGGAAATTATCGAGTAATCAGAAATGCCAAAGAAGATCCGAAATTTTGTGAACAATGTGGAGTCGAATTTGTTGATTCGCGGATACGAAGATATCAAATGGGCTACATAAAACTGGCATGCCCAGTAACCCACGTGTGGTATTTAAAACGTCTTCCTAGTTATATCGCGAATATTTTAGATAAGCCTCTTAAAGAATTAGAAGGCCTAGTATACTGCGATGTGTGATTTGATAAAAATTATGATTTTACAAATGCAGAATGAGAAACTGTCATCCCCATTCAATCGAACTAGGATGCCCCAGATTTGACATGTCTCTTGGTAGAATAGAAGTAACATGAAACTCAGAATTAGGAGTATATTGAATACTCACAAGTAAAAACGGGAAGTGGTCTATGGTCAATTCAGTAAAAAATAAAAAGTTTTTTTATAGTTATACCTCGTGAAAAAACTTATTTATAAGTAAAAGGAATGCAATTTTTTTTATGTCCAAATAAGAAAATAGGTCATGGTTGTAGAAGTCAATCCATCGCATATCGACTTTAAGGACATCATGACATAACCGTCGAGGCGAAGTAGAGACCTAAAAGATTGAATGGAACGATACATAGACAAGTAAATCCCTTATGAATTCTAAGTCACTTCTTTACTTTTTTTATTACTTTAATTAAGTAAGGGGATTCATCATTCGAAGGGAGGTAGACTACTCAAGAATTTCACATTTGATTTATTTTATGCACTAATTACAAATTAAATAACCAATCCATAAAATCTAATAAAAAAACTAAGAATTAATCAATGAAATGTTTCTTGATTTTATTTTGGAACTTGAGTAAGGAGTAGATATTTTTGCGGTTTTCTATAATTTTAAAGCGGAAACACCTTTGTATACCTACTTGAGCCGGATGAAAGGAAACTTTCACGTCCGATTTTGAAAAGGGGAGATCCTATAGGATCCTATCCAAATTTTTCTTTTGCTAGGACCATAACTAAAAAACCTACTTTCTTACGATTACGGGGTTCATTTGAATATGAAATCCAATCCTGGAAATATAGTATCCCACTTTTTTTTACTACCCAAGGCTTCGATGCATTTCGAAATCGAGAACTTTCTACTGGAGCAGGTGCTATCCGAGAACAATTATCCGATTTGGATTTACGAATTATTATAGATTATTCGTTATTAGAATGGAAAGAATTGGGAGAAGAAGGCCCCACAGGTAATGAATGGGAAGATCGAAAAGTTGGAAGAAGACAAGATTTTTTGGTTAGACGTATAGAATTAGCTAAACATTTTATTCGAACAAATATAGAACCAGAGTGGATGGTTTTATGGCTATTACCAGTGCTTCCTCCCGAGTTGAGACCAATCATTCAGATAGATGGGGGTAAACTAATGAGTTCGGATATTAATGAACTCTATAGAAGAGTTATCTATCGTAACAATACTCTTATCGATTTATTAACAACAAGTAAATCTACGCCAGGGGAATTAGTAATGTGTCAGGAAAAATTGGTACAAGAAGCCGTGGATACACTTTTTGATAATGGAATCCGCGGACAACCAATGAGAGACGGTCATAATAAGGTTTACAAGTCTTTTTCAGATGTAATTGAAGGCAAAGAAGGAAGATTTCGCGAAACTCTACTTGGTAAACGAGTGGATTATTCGGGGCGATCCGTCATTGTTGTGGGTCCTTCACTTTCATTACATCGATGTGGATTGCCTCGCGAAATCGCAATAGAACTTTTCCAGACATTTGTAATTCGTGGTTTAATTAGACAACATTTTGCTTCGAACATAGGAGTTGCTAAAAGTAAAATTCGGGAAAAAGAGCCTATTGTATGGGAAATACTTCAGGAAGTTATGCAAGGACATCCCGTATTGTTGAATAGGGCCCCCACTTTGCATAGATTAGGCATACAAGCCTTCCAACCTATTTTAGTAGAGGGGCATGCTATTTGGTTACATCCATTAGTTTGTAAGGGATTCAACGCCGACTTTGATGGAGACCAAATGGCTGTTCATGTACCTTTATCTTTAGAGGCTCAAACGGAGGCTCGTTTACTTATGTTTTCGCATACAAATCTTTTATCTCCGGCTATCGGGAATCCCATTTCCATACCAACTCAAGATATGCTTATTGGACTCTATGTATTAACGAGTGGGAATCGCCTAGGTATTTGTGTAAATAGGTATAATCCTTGTAATCAGAGAAAAAGACAATATAAAAATAAAAGAATCCACCATAATAACAAAAAATATACAAAAAACTTTTTTTGTAATTCCTATGATGCAATAGGGGCTTATCGGCGGAAACGACTCAATTTAGCTAGTCCTTTGTGGCTGCGGTGGCGACTAGATCAATGCGTTATTACTTCAAGAGAAGTTCCCGTCGAAGTTCAATATGAATCTTCGGGTACCTATCATGAGATTTATGGACACTTACTAATACTAAGAAGTATAAAAAAAGAAATTTTTTGTTTATATGTTCGAACAACTGTTGGTCATATTTCTCTTTATCGAGAAATTGAAGAAGCTATACAAGGGTTTTGTCGGGCCTCCTCATATGGTATCCAAACTAAGGGGTTCCATTAAATCAGTGTGAATTCGAGTCCAGTTCCTCGGGTTTAGCTAGGACCCTATTTCCTTAATTTCTACACGAATGAAAATCGAGAAAAGGAAGTCATTGACTCAAACCTATTGTCAAACCCCACTCATCAGAATATGGAGGTACTTATGGCAGAACAGGCCGATCTGGTCTTTCACAATAAAGCGATAGATGGAACTGCCATTAAACGACTTATTAGTAGATTAATAGATCACTTCGGAATGGCATATACATCACATATCCTGGATCAAGTAAAGACTCTGGGGTTTCGGCAAGCCACTGAGACGTCCATTTCATTAGCAATTGATGATCTTTTAACAATACCTTCTAAAGGTTGGCTAGTTCAAGATGCTGAACAACAAAGTTTGATTTTGGAAAAGCATAATAATTATGGAAATGTACACGCGGTAGAAAAATTACGACAATCTATTGAGATATGGTATGCTACAAGTGAATATTTGCGACAAGAAATGAATCCGAATTTTCGGATGACGGATCCTTTTAATCCAGTCTATATGATGTCCTTTTCGGGAGCGAGGGGAAATGCATCTCAAGTGCACCAATTAGTAGGTATGAGAGGATTAATGTCGGATCCCCAAGGACAAATGATTGATTTACCTATTCAAAGCAATTTACGCGAAGGTCTATCTTTAACAGAATATATCATTTCTTGTTACGGAGCCCGCAAAGGAGTTGTAGATACTGCTGTCCGAACATCAGATGCTGGATATCTTACACGTAGACTTGTTGAAGTAGTTCAACACATTGTTGTACGTAGAAGAGATTGTGGAACCATCCAAGGAATTTCTGTAAGTCCTCGAAATGGAATCATGTTGGAAAGAATTTTTATCCAAACATTGATTGGCCGTGTATTAGCAGACGATATATATATAGGCTCGAGATGTCTTGCCATTCGAAATCAAGATATTGGCATTGGACTTGTCAATCGATTCATAACTTTTCAAACAGAACCCATCTCGATCCGAACTCCCCTTACTTGTAAGAGTACGTCTTGGATCTGCCGATTATGTTATGGTCGGAGCCTTACTCATGGTGACCTTGTCGAATTGGGAGAAGCTGTAGGTATTATTGCGGGTCAATCTATTGGGGAACCCGGTACTCAACTAACATTAAGAACGTTTCATACCGGTGGAGTATTCACAGGGGGTACTGCAAAACACGTACGAGCCCCTTCTAATGGAAAAATTAGATTCCCTGAGGATTTGGTTTATCCCATACGTACACGTCACGGGCATCCCGCTTTTCTATCTTATCTAGACTTGTATGTAACTATTGAGAGTGAGGATATTATACATAACGTGACTATTCCACCAAAAAGTTTTATTTTAGTTCAAAATGATCAATATGTAGAATCAGAACAAGTGATTGCGGAGATTCGCGCAGCAACATACACTTTGAATTTTAAAGAGAGAGTTCGAAAACATATTTATTCTAACTCAGAGGGAGAAATGCACTGGAGTACTGATGTATATCATGCGCCCCTTTTTACATATAGTAATGTACATCTCTTACCAAAAACAAGTCATTTATGGATATTATCCGGAGGCTCATACCGATCCAATGTAGTCCCTTTTTCAATCCATAAAGATCAGGATCAAATGAATGTTCATTTTATTTCTGCCAAAGGGAAACCTATTTCTAGCTTTTCACTAAATAAGGATCACGGGAAATCCAAATTCTGTATTTCGTTTCTTTCTGATAAAAAAGAAAGTAGTAGTCTAGATTATTCGGAATTTAATCTAAGCGTAGATAGGGGTCGTTGTAATCTTCGATTTCCTTTTATTCTACACAAAAATTATGCTTTATTTTTATTATCAAAAAGGCGAAGAAATAGACTCATCATTCCATTCCAATGGATTCAAGAACGAGAAAAAAAACAACAGCCTCGTTCTAGTATTTCAATTGAAATACCAATAAATGGTATTTTTCGGAGAAATAGTATTCTTTCTTATTTTGATGATCTTCAATATAGAAGAAAGAGTTCAGGAATTACTAAATACGGGGCTATAGGCGTGCATTCAATCCTCAAAAAAGAGGATCTAATTGAGTATGCAGAAGTCAAAGAACTTAAGTCAAAATACCAAACTAAAGTAGATCAAATTTTTTTCATTCCCGAAGAGGTGCATATTATACCCGAATCTTGTTCCATAATGGTACGAAATAATAGTATTATTGGAGTAGATACACGAATCGCGTTAAATACAAGAAGCCAAGTCGGCGGATTGGTACGCATGGAGAAAAAAATAAAAAAGATTGAACTTAAAATTTTTTCTGGAGATATCCATTTTCCTGTAGAGGTGGATACGATATTCCGACACAGTGGTATCTTGGTACCACCCGGAGGCGTAAAAAAAAAAATTAACGAATCAAAAAAAATTAAAAATTGGATCTATGTCCAATGGATCACACCTACGAAGAAAAAATTTTTTGTTTTGGTTCGACCCGTAATCTTATATGAAATAGCAGACGGTATAAATTTTGAAACACTTTTTCCCCAGGATTCGTTGCAGGAAAAGGAAAATCTAAAACTTAAAGTTGTAAATTATATTCTTTATGGAAATGGCAAACCAATTTGGCGAATTTCCGGAACCAGTATTCAATTAGTTCGAACTTGTTTAGTCTTGAGCTGGGACCAAGACAAAAAAAGTTCTTCGTTAGAAGAAGCTCACGCTTCCTTTCTTGAAGTAAGTATAACTGGTATGATTCGAGATTTTCTAAGAATCCACTTAGTTAAACCACATATATCTTATATACGAAAAAGAAATGATCTATTAGGGCCCGAATTGATCTCGGATAATAGTTCAAATCGGATCAATCCATTTTATTCTATTTATTCCACGGAAAGGATTCAACAATCACTTAGACAAAATCAAGGAACTATTCATACGTTCTGGAATAGAAGTAAGGAATTTAAATCTTTGATAATTTTGTCATCAGCTAATTGTTTTCAAATGGACCCATTCACCGATGTAAAACATTACAATGGGATAAAAGAATCAATTATAAATTATACGCAAATTCCAATTCTAAATTCTTTAGGACCTTTAGGAACAGCCGGTCAAATTATGAATTTGGATTACCTTTTAAAAACTTATAATCAGATCTCGGTAACTAAAAATTTCCAACTCGACAATTTAAAACAGACTTTTCAAGTACTTAAAAAATTTTTACTTAAATACTATTTAATGGATGAAACCGGGAGAATTTTTAATTCCAATCCATGCAGTAATGTTCTTTTGAATCCATTCAAATTGAATTGGTACTTTCTCCATTATAATTATTGTGAAAAAAAATCTACAATAAGTACCCTTGGACAGTTTTTTTGTGAAAATGTCTGTATAGACAAACACGAACTACACCTAAAATCGGGTCAAGTTATAATTGTTCAAATTGACTCTTTAGTAATAAGATCGGCGAAGTCTTATTTGGCCACTCCAGAAGCAACTGTTCATGGCCATTATGGGGAAATACTTTTCGAAGGAGATACATTAGTTACATTTATATATGAAAAGTCCAGATCTGGTGATATAACGCAGGGTCTTCCAAAAGTAGAACAAGTATTAGAAGTGCGTTCGATTGATTCAATATCAATGAACCTAGAAAAGAGAGTTGAGGGGTGGAACGAGCGTATAACACGAAGTCTTGGAATTCCTTGGATATTCTTGATTGGCGCTGAACTAACTATAGCACAAAGTCGTATCTCTTTGGTTAATAAAATACAAAAGGTTTATCGATCCCAGGGTGTGCAGATCCATAATAGACATATAGAAATTATTGTACGTCAAATAACATCAAAGGTGTTGGTTTCCGAAGAAGGAATGTCTAATGTTTTTTTACCCGGGGAACTCATAGGATTTTTGCGCGCGGAACAAATGGGGCGAGCTTTGGAAGAAGCGATTTGTTACCGAGCTATATTATTGGGAATAACGAAAGCATCTCTGAATACTCAAAGTTTCATATCTGAAGCAAGTTTTCAAGAAACTGCTCGAGTTTTAGCAAAAGCCGCTATACGCGGTCGTATCGATTGGTTGAAAGGTCTGAAAGAGAATGTTGTTCTAGGGGGGATGATACCCGTAGGTACTGGATTCAAAGGATTTGTGAACCGTTCAAGGCAGCATAAAACCATTCCCTTTGAAACGAAAAGGAAAAATTTATTTGAGCGTGAAATGAGAGATATTTTGTTCCACCACAGAGAATTTTTTTATTTTTGCATTTCAAAAAATGTACATGAGACACCTTTATTTATAGGATTTAACGATTGCTAAGAGCAGAATCAGATTCATCCGGTTTGTGTTGCAGTTATTTTATTAAGTAATACTAATAATGAATCGAATATAAAAAAGAAAAACCTGAATGGCTTGGATCATGTATCAACGGACAATCCCCGTTAGAAGAGAAGGTTACATGGGAACAATTTTTTATTTTTAGGGTACTTCTTCTCTTAAAAAAAAAAAGGGAAGTGTGGGGAGAAATGACAAGACGATATTGGAATATCCATTTGGAAGAAATGATGGAAGCGGGAATGCATTTTGGTCATGGTACTAGGAAATGGAATCCTAAAATGTCACCTTATATCTCTGCAAAGCGTAAAGGTATTCATATTATAAATATTACTAGAACGGCTCGGTTTTTATCAGAAGCTTGTTATTTAGTATTTGATGCAGCAAGTAGGGGAAAACAATTTTTAATTGTTGGGACCAAAAATAAAGCAGCGGATTCAGTAGCCCGGGCTGCAATAAAGGCTCGCTGTCATTATGTTAATAAAAAATGGCTTGGTGGTATGTTAACAAATTGGTATACTACAGAAACGAGACTTCATAAGTTCAGGGACTTGAGAACAGAACAAAAGACGGGTAGACTCTACCGTCTTCCAAAAAGAGATGCGGCTATGTTGAAGCGCCAACTATCCCACTTGCAAACATATCTGGGCGGGATTAAATATATGATAAGGTTACCCGATATTGTAATAATTATTGATCAGCAAGAGGAATATACGGCTCTTCGAGAATGCATTACTTTGGGAATTCCAACGATTTGTTTAATCGATACAAATTGCGACCCGGATCTAGCCGATATTTCAATTCCGGCGAATGATGACGCCATAGCTTCAATCCGATTAATTCTTAACAAATTAGTATTTTCAATTTGCGAAGGCCGTTCTAGCTATATACGGAATTCGTGATAATAAAATTATATTATGTTTAAATTATTTTTGAAACTCCATAGATTTATTAAATTGGTTACGATTCTTGAATCGCACAAAAGAGATAACAATAACTGAGTTTTTTGTATTATTTGTGTATATTCAAAATATACAAAGCAGGTGAAGAAGTCGAAAAAGAGATGGTTGAATCAAAATAATCCCTTTTTAAAATTATATTTCTTTCAGAGGATACTATGAATGTTTTATTATGTTCCATCAACACACTAAAGAGGTTATATGCTGTATCCGGCGTAGAAGTAGGGCAACATTTATATTGGCAAATAGGAGGTTTCCAAGTACATGCCCAAGTACTTATTACTTCTTGGTTTGTAATTACTATCTTACTAGCTTCAGCCGTTATAGCTGTTCAAAATCCACAAACTATTCCTACTGATAGTCAAAATTTTTTTGAATATGTCCTTGAATTCATTCGAGACTTGAGTAAAACCCAGATTGGAGAAGAATATGAGCCTTGGGTTCCATTTATTGGAACTATGTTTCTATTTATTTTTGTTTCTAATTGGTCGGGGGCTCTTTTACCTTGGAAAATAATACAATTACCTCATGCTGAGTTAGCGGCACCCACAAATGATATCAATACTACCGTTGCTTTAGCTTTACTGACATCAGTGGCATATTTCTATGCGGGTCTTAGCAAAAAGGGATTAGATTATTTCGGTAAATACATTCAACCCACTCCAATCCTTTTACCCATTAACATCTTAGAAGATTTCACAAAACCCTTATCCCTTAGTTTTCGACTTTTCGGAAATATATTAGCCGATGAATTAGTAGTTGTTGTTCTTGTTTCTTTAGTACCATTAGTGGTTCCTATACCTGTCATGTTTCTTGGATTATTTACCAGTGGTATTCAAGCGCTTATTTTTGCAACTTTAGCTGCGGCTTATATAGGAGAATCCATGGAAGGCCACCACTAATTTTTGATAGAGTCCTTTTTTTAGCTTAACCTGGCCCAATGTAGACGCTTAGCAAATTACGGTAAACTTAGACTTAGGAAACATAAATATAGAAATAAGGTTGAGGTATATACAATCTAGAATAAGTAATAGTAAAATTATTATTACGATATTAAAATTATGTAATTGTAGAATAAATAAAAGAGATCTAAAAGATCTTTTTCCTAATTGAATAGTTTGTTTACATTATGGGGGAAGGACATGTATATGTTATACTAGCTATTAACTAAGCGGATATAAACTAAAGATATATCTAATTTGCCCTACTACATAGGTGTTAAATAGGTATTTGAACGAAAGTCCTTCTTTTTCGTCGTCGTCTGCAATTTTAATTTTTAATTTAATATTGAATTGGATGAGGTTAAATCACGAAAAAGAACAAAGAATTCAAATAAATATTCAGAAAAAATAAAGAAATATAATAAAAAAGTTTGGACAAATTTGATAAGAACTAAAAAAACAGATATAGAGTTTTTTTAATAATCCACAAATATTAGTATTTAACTTATGGTTTCTTACTTATTTTGACTGGATAAATTGGATCCATCGGATGACTAAGTCATAATTCATTGTTTGATTGTATCATTAACTATTTTTTTTTTTTTTTGGTGAGAGGAATTTTTCATGAATCCACTGATTTCTGCCGCTTCCGTTATTGCTGCTGGATTGGCCGTTGGACTTGCTTCTATTGGACCTGGAGTTGGTCAAGGTACTGCTGCGGGACAGGCTGTAGAAGGGATCGCGAGACAACCAGAAGCAGAGGGAAAAATACGAGGTACTTTATTGCTTAGTCTCGCTTTTATGGAAGCTTTAACAATTTATGGACTTGTTGTGGCATTAGCACTTTTATTTGCGAATCCCTTTGTTTAATCTTATAATATAGTTTTAGTTTTTTATTTCTTTGGGTTTGCTGTTGCTTGTTTAAAATTTTATTCAAATTTGAATTCTTATTCAACCACTCATGTACATGTAAAGGACTGATTGGGGGAGGAGGAATTGGCACACCCATTAGCTTTATTCTGGGATCTGGGATTCCACGGGAACTTTTTTTTTAAGAAGTATTGCAATAAACGAGATATTACGAAACTCACATAAGACTCAATATATAATTCTAAAAAGTTGCATTTTTATTGTAAATTTTAAATTGAAACAAAATACATTTTTTAAATCCTTTTTATTTTTAACGCTATTTTAGGAGTATTTATAAAAATAAATAATAGGAAAAACGCTACTATAAAAAATATAGATAATTTGTTTTATCTATAAGAATACGCAAGAGGAGATCATATGAAAAATGTAACCGATTCTTTCCTTTCCTTAGCTTATTGGGCACCCGCAGGAAGTTTCGAGTTTAATACCGATATTTTTGCAACAAATCCAATAAATCTAAGTGTAGTACTTGGTGTATTAATTTTTTTTGGAAAGGGAGTGTGTGTGAGTTGTTTATTTCAAGAATAGGCTGGATCCGACCAACTGCACTTTATTTTTTGGTATAACTAGGAAAGAAAAGGTGCACGATTTCACGAATTACTTTTGAATAAATTAATAAATCATATTTTAGAACCATAACATTTCGTGAGTCATTGTTAAATATACTTTGATTCTCTATTAACCAATAATGTGCAACCATTAACAGGGTTAAAGCTAAACCGTTTGAAGTCCAGATATAAGCACGGTACTCTTTCTACTATATAGCTTAATACGGAAATGGTATCAAAACAAAGGGTAGGATTTTCTTTTTCGATATACAACACTCATGTCGAAAAAAACCGGATTTGATCCTTTTATTTATTTGGTTCAAAAAATACCTCTGTGTATTTAAACTTTACACTTTTTTATTTTACGTTAAATTGATGACCTAGGCATAAAGTAAAAGAAATTCTTTGGATTTTAATAAAAAAAACAACTTTGCTGACAATTATTTGGTTGGTCAGAAGAGTCCTCCTAATATTATTTTCTTCGATTAGTGATCCGTTTTTCTCGAAATATAGAAGATTTAATAGAAATAGAGAAGACAGGCTCATTACATTAAAAAAAGAGATAGGAATTCTCAGAAGTAATTGGGTGTGAGAGCCAAATGAATTGAAAGATTCATGTTTGGTTCGGGAAGGGATTGTGGAAGTTTTGAACTGAATGGAAATAGAATCTACTTTCATTAAACGATTTATTAGATAATCGAAAACAAAGAATCTTGAAAACTATTAGCAATTCGGACGAACTACGTGAGAGGTCCCTCGAACAGCTGGAAAAAGCCCGATCCCATTTACGAAAAGTAGAAAAGGAAGCGGATCTATTTCGAGTGAATGGATATTCTGAGATAGAACGAGAAAAAAGGAATTTGATTAATTCAACTTCTAAGACTTTGGAACAATTAGAAAATTATAAGAATGACGCCATTCATTTTGAACAACAAAGAACGATTAACCAAGTTCAACAACAAGTTTTTCAACAAGCCTTACAAGGAGCTCTAGGAACTCTGAATAGTTGTTTGAACAACGAGTTACATTTACGTACCATCAGTACTAATATTGGTATGTTTGTAACAATAAAAGAAACAACGGATTAGTCTTTCTACTGCAGGCATTATTATTATTTTTTTCTTTCAAACAATAAGAAAAAATAATTAAGAAATATTTATGGTAACCGTTCGAGCCGATGAAATTAGT